GTAACTCAAAAATACAGGCATTTGTGGGTTCAATGCGAAAATTGTTATGGATTAAATTATAAGAAATTTTTGAAATCAAAAACAAATATTTGTGAACAATGTGGATATCATTTGAAAATGAGTAGTTCAGATAGAATCGAACTTTCGATCGATCCCGGTACTTGGCATCCTATGGATGAAGACATGGTCTCTCTGGATCCCATTGGATTTCATTCGGAGGAGGAGCCTTATAAAGATCGTATTGATTCTTATCAAAGAAAGACAGGATTAACCGAGGCTGTTCAAACAGGCATAGGTCAACTAAATGGTATTCCCGTAGCAATTGGGGTTATGGATTTTCAGTTTATGGGGGGTAGTATGGGATCCGTAGTCGGGGAGAAAATCACCCGTTTGATTGAGTACGCTACCAATAAATTTCTACCTCTTATTATAGTGTGTGCTTCTGGGGGGGCACGCATGCAAGAAGGAAGTTTGAGCTTGATGCAAATGGCTAAAATATCGTCTGCTTTATATGATTATCAATCAAATAAAAAGTTATTTTATGTATCAATCCTTACATCTCCTACTACTGGTGGGGTAACAGCTAGTTTTGGTATGTTGGGAGATATCATTATTGCTGAACCCAATTCCTATATTGCATTTGCGGGTAAAAGAGTAATTGAACAAACATTGAATAAAACAGTACCTGAAGGTTCACAAGCGGCTGAATATTTATTCCAGAAGGGCTTATTTGACCTAATTATACCACGTAATCCTTTAAAAAGCGTTCTGAGTGAGTTATTTAAGCTCCACGCTTTCTTTCCTTTGAATTAAAATTCAATCAAGTAGAGCACACAAAATTCAATTAGTTTATTTGTAGCAAACAAGTAGTTAGTTTATCAGAATCAAAGTAAATAAGAATGGAGTTTTCTTTGATGACCTAAGATCTAATTGTAGAAAGAATAAAAAGTTGCGGATAACTCTTTTTTTTACCTAGAATCCCGATTACTAATTAAGAAGTCTCTATCAACAAGATAAAAAGTGAATTCTTCCTTTCGTGAAATTAGGCAAATAAAATGAATTTCGTCTTATGTCTTATGTATATAATCAAATAGAGAAAAGATAGATATATAGTTTTTTATCTTTCTCTATCTCCCGAAAATCCCATTTTCACTAAAAATTCCTGTTGGGTCGCATTCTAACGAATCTTTCGATAATCTGTAAGAAACTCTTTCTTTATTAAAAATTCGAAGACAAGAACAAAAGAAAAAGAAATGAAGAAAAATAATAAAGTGAATTATCATACATATCTTTCATGTAGAAAGATGAATAAGTCCATTTATTTAGTTCTACATTCCTTGGACTTATTCTATATACTCACTTAGATATATAGATACTTATTTCTATACTAAGAATTTGAAATTGAATTAATTAATAATAATTACAATTCTTAATTATAATTATTATAAGATATTTCTTTTTTATAAAAAAGAAATAATAGCAGGTACAAATAGTAAATCGAGGTACCCATTTTATGACAACTTTCAATTTCCCCTCTATTTTTGTGCCTTTAGTAGGCCTAGTATTTCCGGCAATTGCAATGGCTTCTTTATCTCTTCATGTTCAAAAAAACAAGATTGTTTAGATCTGATGGGACCCAATCTCATCCGTTTTTTTTCAAAACTTAGACTTGTAGCATAACACAGATATCTATTTCGAAAAATATGGTCTAACGTGTAATTTCCGCCGAACATAAAGGAAAAAGCTCTTATGCCTGCAGAAAAGGATCTATGGGTAAATGAATTCTAGCTAGTTTCAAATAGATCAGGATCACTGGATGGCTAAAATGTAAAGTCGGTGGATCTATAGGTATATCAATATGTATAGTGGGCTCATATGAAGGGTATGTTATTATTTTAGATCTAACCAATTTGATGAATTACTCCTAAAGGTTGACATCAAACTAGTGCTAGTTCACATCAAACTAGTGCTAGTTGATGAGAGTTACTTCGGAAACAAAAAAAAGTAAAGTCAAATTCATTTGGGGTATTCTCTCAATTCCAATAAAATGCAATCAGATCAAGTATGAGTTGGCGATCAGAAGATATATGGATAGAACTTATAACGGGGTCTCGAAAACTAAGTAATTTCTGCTGGGCCCTTATCCTTTTTTTAGGTTCATTAGGATTCTTATTGGTTGGAACTTCCAGTTATCTTGGTCGAAATTTGATATCTTTTTTTCCGTCTCAGCAAATCATTTTTTTTCCACAAGGGATCGTGATGTCTTTCTACGGGATCGCGGGTCTCTTTATTAGTTCCTATTTGTGGTGCACAATTTCCTGGAATGTAGGTAGTGGTTATGATCGATTCGATAGAAAGGAAGGGATAGTGTGTATTTTTCGTTGGGGATTTCCTGGAAAAAATCGTCGCATATTCCTCCGATTCCTTATAAAAGATATTCAGTCCGTTAGAATAGAAGTTAAAGAGGGTATTTATGCTCGTCGTGTCCTTTATATGGATA